TCATAATTTTAAGAATACCACTAGGCCAAACTATTACTATATCCTTAAAGATATCAACCTAGCTTAAATGTAAGTTACATTATAATAAATATTTCTATATAATAAAATATAATAAACTAAATATAAAATAATAAATTCCTCTTTCTTTTTTACAAAAAGTAAAGAAAGAGGAATTTATATTAAATATATTATTACTAATAAAATATTTATTATATATTATTATTATATTAAATATATTATTACTAATAAAATATTTATTATATATTATAATTATTACTTATTTATTTTTTTCTTTAGATTTATTTTTAACATTAATTAAATTATTATATAAATTATTAAATATTTTATTATATTATATTAAATATTTTATTATTATTAAGATATTTATTATATATTATATTAAATATTTTATTATTATTAAGATATTTATTATATATTATATTAAATATATTATAATAATTGGTAATTTTGTGGTTTTAAGTCAAAAAATTACCTAAACAACTTATTTAACAGTGAACCCCCTAATAAAAATTAATTTTTCACCTGTTATAGGGATTTATTCGTTCTGAAAACCTCGTTAGAAATTTTATATTCAAAATTACCCATTAAGTTAAGCCGTGTTATTTCTTTTTCACTATAATATATATTTAAGTAAAATTTGAAAAAACGATGAAATGCCTGAAATAGGATTATTTTGATAGAATAAAACATGTATAATTTTATACTTTCATTGATGCTAAATTAAGAATCAAACTTAACCCTCGAAAATCAAAATCTCTAATGCCTCTTACACCTTATAGCAATATTTTATTGCTTTGAGAAAAGATAAGCTAAAAATCAAGCTATTAGGTTCATACCCTAAACATAGAAATAACATTCTTCTTTTTAATATATTTTAATTCAACTAAAATTTTATTAAGAAATACTATAATAATTGGGGTTATTATAGTAAATTGTTCAAACAACTGAATTTCTATGTGGATGGGTCTAGAATTAGTACTTATTTCATTCATTCCTTTCATGCAGAATGAAAATCAACTAAGATCAGAGGCTATAATTAAATATTTCATTGTTCAAAGAATTGCTTCTACGATATTTTTATTCAGAATCACAATTATACTGGTTGGGGACAGTATAATAACAGCGCTAAACGAAATAATTCTAACAACATCTATATTAATCAAGTTGGGTTCAGCTCCTTTTCACTCATGAATCCTAATAGTTATTGAACCTTTAAGACTTTTTCCTTTAGTATGCTTACTAACACTAATGAAACTTCCTCCTCTAATTGTCATACATCAAATTAATATTAAATTATTAACAATTCCGATTTTGTTAGGAATAATTATTAGATCTATTTCCTGTATTAATCAAACCTCCATTCGAAAAACATTAGGATATTCGTCCATTTACAATATAAGATTAATGATAATTATTTTACCAAGAATAGTAGAAACAGCATTATTCTTAATGATGTATTCAATTATAATTATTTTGTTAGGAAAAAGTATTAAAACCATAAAAATCAACTACATTAATCAAATAATCATTAATGATTTTAATAATTGAACTAAAATAACTCTATGACTTAATATACTTTCAATAGCGGGGTTCCCGCCTCTTTTAGGGTTTTTCATGAAAATTATAATCATACAAAAAGCAGTTAATGAAAATTTAAGCTTAGTACTGACAACGTTAGTATTAACGTCTATACTAGTTATATTATTCTACACACGTTTGACATTTTCATCGATAATAGCATTCAATTCACTTAAAAAATGAAGACTACTTAATAAACCTCTTAGTCACTTCATATTTTTAATGAACATTATCTTGCCCCCCATTCTCTGCTCAAGAATGATTAACTTATAAAAGACTTTAAGTTAAATTGAAACTTGTAGCCTTCAAAGTTATTCATATCTGATAAAAATCTAGGTAAGTCTTAGAAGATATGAAACATTTTTAAATTTGCAATTTAAAGTTTTTATTAAACTATAAGACTAGAAAATTTTATATTAAGGGAGTTTGTTTTATTTTACTCATATGTAAATTTACAGTTTACTACTTTTTTCAGACACCTTAATTCTAACCCTAATTAAAATTTTTTAATAATTTAATTAGGGCGATGAAAAAATGACTCTTCTCTACAAATCACAGGGATATTGGAACTATGTATTTCATATTTGGAATCTGATCTGGAATAGTAGGAATAATACTAAGTATAATTATCCGAATCGAACTTGCACAACCTGGGTCGTTCATCAATAATGATCAAGCTTACAACGTAATTGTCACCTCTCATGCATTCATTATAATCTTCTTTATAGTAATACCAATTATGATTGGGGGTTTCGGAAATTGATTACTCCCACTTATGATCGGGGCACCAGATATGGCATTTCCCCGACTAAATAATATGAGATTTTGACTTCTCCCACCCTCTGTTACCCTCCTCCTATCCAGCTCAATAGTAGAGATGGGGGTGGGGACTGGATGAACTGTATACCCCCCCCTATCCAGAAATATTGCACATGCTGGACCAAGAGTGGATATGTCAATCTTTTCCCTCCACTTAGCTGGAATCTCATCAATTTTAGGAGCAGTAAATTTCATTACAACTGTAATGAATATGCGACCCTCGGGAATAACTATGGACCGAACCCCTCTATTTGTCTGATCAATTCTAATCACAGCAGTATTATTACTCCTCTCGTTACCCGTGCTAGCAGGTGCAATTACAATATTGCTTACTGACCGAAACATTAACACAACTTTTTTTGACCCGGCGGGGGGTGGTGATCCAATTCTCTACCAACACTTATTCTGATTTTTTGGACACCCTGAAGTTTATATTTTAATTCTCCCGGGATTTGGGTTAATCTCACACATTATTACCCAAGAAAGAGGTAGGACAGAATCATTTGGCTATATCGGAATGATTTATGCTATATTATCTATTGGTATTCTAGGTTTCGTAGTATGGGCTCATCATATATTTACAGTAGGTATGGATGTTGACACTCGAGCCTATTTTACATCAGCTACAATAATTATTGCTGTACCAACGGGAATTAAGATTTTTAGCTGACTAGCTACAATACATGGGAGAGCATCTAAATTATCTGTATCAATATTATGATCTGCTGGGTTCGTGTTTCTATTCACTTTAGGTGGTTTAACGGGAATTATCTTGTCTAACTCATCTATTGATGTAATTCTTCATGACACTTATTATGTAGTAGCTCACTTTCACTACGTCTTATCTATAGGGGCAGTGTTTGCAATTATAGCTGGATTTATTCATTGATATCCCCTTTTTACTGGGATACTGATAAACCCTAAGTGGTTGAAAATTCAATTCACTTGCATGTTTATCGGTGTGAATACTACGTTTTTCCCTCAACACTTCTTAGGGTTAAGAGGTCTACCTCGACGATACTCAGACTACCCAGACATATACACTAATTGAAATTTAATTTCTTCAATTGGAAGAATAGTTTCACTTATTAGAATTATAATTTTAATTTTCACCCTATGGGAAAGAATACTAGTAAAACGTATCTCCCTACTTAATTACAGAGCCAATTCCGCTATTGAATGACTTCAATCCTCCCCCCCTCAAGAACACTCATATGTAGAATTACCTTTGTTATCTCCTGCGATTTTTAAGTAAAAAAACAATCAGTGTGGCAGATTAGTGCAATGGACTTAAAATTCGCATATAAATAATTTTATTTCTCTGAAAATTGCACTGTGAAATATAATTGGATTTCAAGACCCTGTAGCCCCTATTATAGAACAACTTATTATATTTCATGACCACACAATAATAATCCTAATTATAATTACTATGGCAGTTTTATATATAATATCATCCCTACTAACAAATAAACTTATCAATCGAAATATATTAGAAAGACAAATAATTGAATTAACTTGAACAATTTTACCTGCATTTATATTAATTACAATTGCCCTCCCATCCTTAAAAATCCTCTACTTACTAGAGGAAATAAATAAACCAATAATCTCCCTAAAAGCAATTGGACATCAATGATACTGAAGTTATGAGTTATCTGACTTTAGGAACATTGAATTTGATTCTTACATAAAGAATACTAAAAGACTAGAAAGTTGTGAATACCGCCTCCTAGAAGTGGACAACCGAATTGTATTACCCTTTAATACCAAAACACGCATTCTTGTTACATCATTAGATGTAATTCACTCCTGAACGGTGCCAGCACTTGGGATTAAGATCGATGGTACACCTGGACGAATCAATCAAGGAAGAATTATAATAACTCGACCAGGAATTTATTACGGACAATGTAGTGAAATTTGTGGGGCTAATCATAGATTTATACCTATTATGATTGAATCAGTTAGTATAAAATCATTCATAACATGAATTAAAAATTTTTCATTAAGTTACTTAAATGCAAGTATTGGTCTCTTAAACCAAATTATAGTAGTGAGCGAATACTCTTAGTGGGAGTGGGGGTCTAGTTAAAATTATAAAACATTAGCTTGTCAAACTAAAATTACCTAGGGGTGACTCTTTATACCCCAAATAGCGCCAGTATGATGAACTTTAATTTTATTAACAACTATGATTACATTATTACTATTAATGATTATAAGTTACTTTTCATCAATTAGGAAGATTTATTTAAATAGAAATAATAAATTAAATAAATTTATGTGAAAATGATATTAAACTTATTCTCAGTATTTGACCCAGCCACGGGGTTGTTTTCATTAAACTGATTAAGAATACTTTTATTCTTATTTCTACCGACACCATTTTGAAAAACACCTGGAAAATTATTATCAATTTTAATCAATATGAATATCAAAATTACAAAAGAAGTCATTATACACACCAAAACACTCAAACCTACTGTTTTATTAGTAAGAATATTATTATACATTTTAATAATTAATGTTACAGGTCTACTCCCCTACGTATTCACCGCATCTGCACATCTATCGGTATCTCTCTCAATTGCACTAACCATATGAACCTCATTAATACTTTACGGGTGATTTAATTCTACAAATAAAATGTTCACCCATTTAGTACCACTTGGTACCCCCTCACCTCTTATACCCTTTATAGTTATGATTGAATCAATTAGAAATGTAATTCGACCGGGCTCATTAGCAGTTCGACTTTCAGCTAATATAATTGCAGGACACTTATTAATATCCCTCTTAGGGAATAACTTAACCGTCTACCCAGCACTAATAATAATAATAATATGATTATTTATAAGATTAATGGTCTTTGAGCTGGCAGTAGCATTTATTCAGTCTTATGTATTTATAACTCTATCAACCCTATATTCAAGAGAAATTTAAATGAAAAATCACCCCTTTCATTTAGTAGAAAATAGACCGTGACCCCTAACGGCATCAATGGGAATAATAACTACAACCTCAGGAGCTGTGATATGATTTCATAATAATCAAATACTACTATTAAACTTAGGTTATTTAATCATTATTTTAACTATAATTCAGTGGTGGCGGGATGTAATTCGAGAGTCTACCTTTCAAGGGCTTCACACTAAAAAAGTGGTAGGGGGAATAAAGTGGGGGATAATACTTTTTATCATTTCAGAAGTACTATTTTTTTCATCATTTTTTTGGGCATTTTTCCATAGAAGCCTATCCCCCACAATTGAAGTAGGAATGCAATGACCACCATTGGGAGTTAAGTCGTTTAACCCCTTAAGTATCCCCCTCCTAAATACATTAATTTTATTATCATCTGGAATCTCCATTACATGAGCCCATAACGCTATTATTAACAACAACATCTCCCAAACTAAACAGAGACTGTGAATTACAATTTTACTCGGAATTTACTTTACTATGCTCCAAACTATTGAATATCTCGAGGCCCCCTTCTCTATCGCAGATTCAGTGTACGGATCAACATTCTTCATAAGCACTGGGTTTCATGGAATTCATGTAATTATTGGAACTATATTTATTTTAATCTCCACTTTACGTGTAAGTAAACTACATTTATCCATATACCATCATGTGGGATTTGAAACATCAGCGTGATATTGACACTTCGTAGATGTAGTCTGATTATTTCTATACACCTCAATTTATTGGTGGGGGGGGTAATACATTTAAAAATGTATTCAATTAGTATATACAAATAAGTATATTAAGCTTCCAACTTAAAGGATTTATTTAAATTGAATAATAAACTTAATGACCATCAGACTTGTAGTAATTTTAATCTTAATACTAACCATAATATTGATGATATACACTGTTAGAAAAAAATCTATAATTGACAATCAAAGGGCAACACCATTTGAATGTGGGTTTAACCCAGTTTCATACACCCGACTTCCATTTTCCATTCATTTCTTTTTAATTGCCATTCTCTTCTTGGTATTTGATATTGAGATTGTCATAGTTTTACCCATAATTTTAACAATAAAGACTGCAATGTTAAAAACCTGAATCATCACAACATCATCATTCATTTTAATCCTAATACTGGGTTTATTGCATGAATGAAATAATGGAATAATTAAATGAACAGAATAACTTAAAGTCACTTGTTATATTTATTAAAGGTGAGGGGTTATATTTAATTATAATACTTGAATTGCAATCAAGAGGTATCCAGATGAGATTAACCTTTAACATAGAAGTAAAAAATACATTTAGCTTCGACCTAAATTAATAGGATTAAATATCCTCATGTTTTAATTGAAGCCAAAGGGGAGAGGCACCTTAATGTTAATAAGGTTAATGATTTTTTAAGTCCAATTAAGGGGGGTAAGTATAGTACTGGCTGCTAACTAAGTATTAAAGCGGTTAAACTCCGTTTTCCCTTTAATTTTGTATAGTTTAAAGTAAAACTCTTTATTTTCATTAAAAAAATGACTAACTTTAGTCTATAAAATATGTTTATAAATATATTTAAATTTCCCCATCAACTTCACTGATATACTCTATATAAGCTATGTAAACAAATAAGAAAAATCACCCAAACAATCAATATCAAACAAAAACCCTTTAAAGAACCCAATAGTATGAGTTGAATTAAATTAGATAATTTTATTACATAAAAGGATAATCCCCCACCACCATAATATTCACCTCAATTTATTCTCTTCAATAAGTTTAGTCTATAATTATAATTTATTATAAAAGTTCTGTAGGAATAACTGTATATAAATCACATTGAACCATTTAAAAAATAATAATCCCTTCCTATTATGTAAGAAATAAAATTTAACTCATAACCTCTATAAAGACCTAATAAAACTGCTAAAAAACTTATAACCCTTATATAAGTGGGCAATATTAAAAACCCTATATCCAAATTTGTCAATCATATAAATAAAGAACCAAAAGTCAAAGAAAAGACGGTTAATATAACTAGACTATACTTCATAGGATATACCAAACTCACCAAACCTCTATTGATAAAACAATTATAATTATAATTAATTAATAAGGTATAATAAACTAATCGGATTCTATATAAGGCAGTCAACCCCAACCCTAAATAAAAAAGAACTATATAAAATATATTCAACCCATTAAAAACTCCAGCCTCAACAATAAAATCCCTTGAGTAAAAGCCTCTGAGAAAGGGGAAACCACATAACGATATATTAGCAATATTAAAACAAGTACATGTTAGGGGGAGTCTTAAGCAAACAGAACCTATAATACGGATATCTTGCCCGCCACCTATCAAATGAATAATAATACCAGAACACAAAAACAGTAAAGACTTAAACATAGCGTGAGAAAGTAAATGAAATAATGATAAATCTACTAAACCTATAAACAAACATCTCATTATCAAACCCAATTGACTCAAAGTTGACAGGGCAATAATTTTTTTTAAATCAAACTCATAATTAGCACAAAGGGAGGATATAACCATAGTAATAACACTAACAAACATAAAAAAAAAATTTATAAAAATTAAATAATTATAAAAACGAATTAATAAATAAACCCCCGCTGTAACTAAAGTAGAAGAGTGAACCAACGCGGACACTGGGGTTGGAGCTGCTATAGCAGCTGGCAATCATCTAGAAAATGGGATTTGAGCACTTTTTGTAAAAGAGGAAATAATAATTAAATAAAAAACCATATTTCTATAATAATCCAAATAAAATATAAAATTTCATCTCCCATAACCAAAAAGTCAACCAATAGAAATTAATAAGCCAATATCACCCAATCGATTAATTAAACAAGTGACTAAACCAGCCAAATATCTCTTCGAGGAACTATAATAAATAACAAGACAGTAAGAAACAAGACCCAACCCGTCTCACCCTACTATGATTCTAACAAGGCTTGGTCTAATAATTATTAATAGTATTCTAGTTACAAACATTAAGACTAATATAATAAAACGAACTGATCTATAATTATATTCTCCTATATAAGTTCCTCTGTATAAAACTACCATAGAAGAGATAAAGAAAACTACAAAACAAAAACCTATGGAAATTCAATCAATAAAAATTAAATATCTAACTGATACTGAATTTAAAGAAATTAAAACCCACTCAACCATAAGTCTATAATCAAGTAACATAAACTTTAATGACAATGTCATAAAAAACAGTGATATCAAAAGCAAAAATAGAGATCAAATGTTATACAAATTTAAAATAAACAAAATCTAAGGAAAATTAAACTTCTTAGGAACCACAAACCTATATTTTATATAAACTACTCAAATTAAAGTAACCCCATCAGTAGGGTGGGGATTAGAGTTAATGGGATAAGGTGAATAGCTAAGCACAAGTATTCTATTACCGTGACACTGGAGAAACTAAACAAATAATGATAAATACCATGAAATCTATATCTATATATATAATATCTAAAGCAAGCACATATAAACGAAATCAAAACAAACCAATAAAAAGAATAATCTCAAAAAGAAATAATTCTAATAAGAATTATAAATTCTCTAATAAAATTGAGACTGGGAGGGCATCCTATATTAAACACACATAATAAAAACCAAGCTAAAGAAGCTCTGGGAATATAAGCTATCAAACCCTTATTAACATAAAATCTGCGGCTTAGGGTACGTCTATAAAATATATTAGCTATATAAAATAATCCTGAAGAGCAAAACCCATGCCCAAGTATTAAAAAATAAGAACCCCTGACTCCCCAAATTCTTATAGTCATTATACCTATAATAACTATACCTATATGAGAAATTGAAGAGTAAGCAATTAAGCATTTTATGTCACCTTGGATCAAACAAATTAAACCTACTAAAAAAGACCCTACAATAGAAAATGAGAACCAAACAAAAGAATGTTCAATAAATAAATATTCGTAAATCACCATTACGCGAATTAAGCCATAACCACCAATTTTGAGTATTAACCCCGCTAAAATCATTGAACCACAAACCGGGGCCTGGACATGCGCTTTAGGTAGTCAGTAATGTAATAAAAATATGGGAAGTTTCACTATAAAAACTAACATTAAAATAAAATGAACTAGGGCTGTTCTAGATTCCAAAATTAGGTAATCAAAAAAGAGTGAATTGGTTACATAACCTATATACAAAATTAAGGTAAGCAAGGGTAACGAAGAAAAAAAAGTATAAAAAAATAGGTATATACCAGATATAAGCCGCTCAGGTTGATAACCTCACCCCAAGATTAATATCAATAATGGAATCAATACAAATTCAAAAGAAATATATATATAAAAAAAGCTTAGGGAAGAAAAATTAATAAAGAGCGAAATAGTCAATAACAAATTTAAAAATTTAAATATACTTACTCTATGGCAATTTACTATTGAAATTATTATCAATGAACCAATTATTAACGATAAACAAACTAAACAATAAGAATATCTGTCTAAACCCATATTGTACGAAATAAAACCAAAAAATTCTAGACAACTTACATTATAAATAAGTACTAATGTAATAATCAAGAAAGAAAGCTGTTTGCTGATCATCGCATACTTAAAACATAGCGGGCTCATAAAAATTAAGTATAAAAAAACCTTTATCATATTCTTAAAGTTATAATAAAATCGTTACCGTGACATCGAATTAATCTCACTAAAACTCTTAAACCCAAAACACCCTCACAAACAAAAAAAACTATTATTATAATTAATATATAAAAACTTCTAGTATAAACAAAATAATAAGAATACATTATTGTTAGAGACAATACAACATACTCTAAACTTAGCAAACATAAAAAAATATGTTTTCGAACTAATAGGATAGAAAAAATTGATATAATATACATATAAATAAATAAAATAAAAATTAGTTTTAATAATTTAATAATAAAATATTAGTCTTGTAAACTAAAATTAGGGATTTTTCCTTTAAAACTTCAACAAAATAGAAATCAACTATACCCCTAATACCCAAAATTAATATTCTTCTATAAACTACCTGTTGATATAAAAATTTTACTACTAAAAATTATAATTGTAGCTTCATCATATACAATATTACTAAAAACCCCTATATCGATAGGTATTGTACTTTTAACTCTGACATCTACAGCAACTATTACAATATCACAAATATTAACAACAGCCTGAATCCCTATAGTTGTATTTCTAATATTGGTGGGGGGTTTGCTAATCTTATTCATATATATGAGAAGAATTGCTTCCAATGAAAAATTTACTACAAATATTTTTTTCTTTATCCCCATAATCGCTATTATAATTTTACCTATTGAAAGAGTGATGGTAGAGCCTTTAACCAATGAAACTTTATTATCAACGCTATTTACTGATAATTTATCCATAATTAAAATTTACAATAAAAAAACATTTATAATTACTATCTTTATATTCATGTATCTTCTTATATCTATAATTGTGGTAACTAAGATCATCAAAATTTTTAGAGGGCCTCTCCGATCTAAGTAAAAAATCGCCTATGAATAAGCCTTTACGAAAAAGAGATAAAATCCTTTCTATTGTAAACAACGCAATTATTGACTTACCGGCCCCTATTAACTTATCAACGTGATGAAATTTTGGCTCCATCTTAGGTGTTTGTTTATCTATTCAACTGATCACAGGAATTTTACTATCTATGCATTATACTGCCAATATCCAAGAAGCATTTATTAGAGTAAGACATATTATACGAGACGTAAACTATGGTTGACTAATTCGAAATGTACATTGTAATGGAGCCTCAATGTTTTTTATTTGTCTTTACCTCCATATCGGGCGGGGTATTTATTATGGATCATTTCACTTAAACAAAACATGAAATATGGGAATCATTATTATACTCACAACCATGGCAACTGCTTTTTTAGGTTACGTATTACCGTGGGGGCAGATATCTTTTTGGGGGGCTACAGTTATTACTAACCTCCTCTCAGCCTTCCCCTATGTAGGATTAATATTAGTTAACTGAATTTGGGGGGGTTTCAGTGTTGATAATGCTACCTTGTCCCGTTTCTTTAGACTACATTTCATATTACCATTTATTATTATAATAATAACATTAATTCACTTATTTTTCCTCCACGAAACGGGATCTAGAAATCCTATGGGGCTAAACTCCGAACTAGATAAAATTCCATTCCACCCATTCTTCTCAATCAAAGACTTAGTGGGATTTACAATTATACTTACCACACTATTAATTCTTACACTCTCTGAGCCTTACATACTGTCTGATCCTGACAATTTCACCCAGGCTAACCCAATAGTGACCCCTATTCACATTCAACCTGAATGATATTTTTTGTTTGCTTATGCGATCCTTCGTTCTATTCCTAATAAGCTGGGGGGGGTCTTAGCTCTATTCTTGTCTATTTTGATTTTAGCAATTTTACCTATCTCAATAAAAACAAAATTTAAGGGGATTCAATTCTATACAATAAACCAGATTTCATTCTGATTATTTGTTGTCACAATTTTGATTCTTACATGAATCGGGGCTCAACCAGTTGAATTGCCTTACACAAATACTGGCCTGATGTTTACTTTTATATACTTCTCTTACTTTGTTTATGACCCCTTAATTAGAAAGCTGTGAGAAAATCTTATTAACTAGGGGGTTATTTAGCTTATATAAAAGTTTATATTTTGAAAGTATAAGAAAGAGAAATTTAATGACTTTACAAAAAAAAATGATAAAAACATAGAAGCCTTAATAGTAAAAACAATAAAATATAATTTAGAGTAATAGGCAAGTAACACTTCCAAGCTAAATATATAAGTTTATCGTAACGATAGCGGGGCAAAGTACCTCGAACCCAAAGAAATAAAAAACACAAAATAATTAACTTTAAATAAAACCCTAGATTATTGATATTTGCCCCTAAAAAAACCACACAACTGATCAAACAAATAAAAATAATTCTTGAGTACTCTGAAATAAATAATAGGGCAAACCCACCTGAACCATATTCAACATTAAACCCCGAAACTAACTCTCTCTCACCCTCAGAGAAATCAAATGGGGTTCGATTTCTCTCTGCCATACAACATGAGAGTCAACATAAAAAAAGGGGGAGGGAAATTATAACAAATCAGAAAGAAAATTGACCATAAAAGAAACTAATAAAATTATATCTATCCACTAATAAAAAATAACACAATAAAATTAAAGACAGACTAACTTCGTAAGAAATAGCCTGAGAAACTCTGCGAATACAACCTAATATAGAATAAACTCTATTAGATGACCAACCACAAACTATTAAACTATAAACACTTAAACTTGAACAACATAAAAAGAATATCACACCTAAATTAAACTCTAGTCTATTGATATATATAGGAAATAATGTTCATATAAATAGGGATTGAAGTAAGCTAAAAAAGGGACAAATTAAATAAATCAAATAATTAGAATTCATAGGATAAACTTGTTCCCTTATAAATAACTTCATCCCATCACTAAAGGGTTGTAAAACTCCAAGATAGCCAACCCTATTAGGACCTTTACGTAACTGGATATAACCTAGCACTTTACGTTCTATTAAAGTGAAAAATCCAACAGACACTAAAACAAAAATTAATAAAAGCAAATAAATTATAAAAAAGTAAATTAATGAATGTATTTTTATATACTTAACCAAATTCTAAATTTAGAGCACTAATCTGCCAATTCACCTTTCATAAAAGATATTCACTTTTTGGTGATTTATACTGGTCCTTTCGTACTAAGTACAAAATTTATATTACCAGATAGAAACCAACCTGGCTTACGCCGGTTTGAACTCAAATCATGTAAGAATTTAAAAGTCGAACAGACTTATTAATGAGAATACTGCATCTCAAAATTTTCTTAATTCAACATCGAGGTCGCAAAATATAATATAGATATGAACTCCCCATTAAAATTACGCTGTTATCCCTAAGGTAACTTTATCTTACTATCCAATAACAAAGGATCAAAATTTACATAAATAAATGAAACATAAAACTAAAGTTCAAATTTAGCTGCCACCCCAGCAAAATATATAAAATTATAAAAAATATAAACTCTTAAAAATTAATTATAATTAAATATTATAAAGTTCTATAGGGTCTTATCGTCCCAATAAATAAATAAAGCATTTTAACTTTAAATTTAAATTTTAAATATTAAAAGAATAAAATATAATTCTCATACATCCATTCATACGAGCTTTCAATTAAAAAACTAATTACTATGCTACCTTTGCACAGTCAAATTACTGCAGCCATTTAGAAAATATCAACCATAGGGCAGAAGGTACTTTTTATAAAACCAAAAAGAAATGTTTTTGATAAACAGTTGGAAATATAATATTTGTCGAATTCATTTCTTCCAAAAAACCCCATTATACTAATTAAATCATTATTGAAAAAGATTATAAATTATGCTAAATAATTAAGTATAAAAATATACACAAAAAAATAATATAAAATTAAATTAATTTAATACAAACTCAATACAAAATTTAAAAGTAAAAAAACCTAAATTAAAATATGTAATAATTTTTATTTACTAAGATTATCCCTAATAAATTTACACTTAACTTTTCATATAAAATTTTATAAATAAAGAATAAAGTGAAAAATTAAATTTTGTTCCTTAATAACCAGATAAACAAAAAACGATTAACATTTAATTACTAATAATATATTACAAAATTTTTTAACACAAATAGATAATATAAAATTTGACCTTTTAAATTCGGGAAAATAAAATAATTTTGCTAATTAACTTACCCTGATACAAAAGGTACTAACAAATAATTCTTAATATTTTTTATCTACCCTTTGCAGTTTCCAACAAAAAATAATTCCTAATAATACTAATAATAAAAAAACTACTAAATTAAATACTACCCTAAATTTTAACAAAATAAACTCAAACTAAACAAAACAATGTTTTCCTATTAATGTAAATAAAAAGCTTTAAAAATAAGCTATAGCTTGAATTTTGTTAACTAATTCCAACTTCACCTTCCGGTAAAATTACTTTGTTACGACTTATCCTAACTTAATTAGGAGTGACGGGCGATATGTACATAAGACATGGCAATATTCAGTCAAATTAATTAATTTAAACTTACTATTAAATCCTCATTCAGATTAATTATCTTAATTAATCTTCGGTAAACTTACAACAAAAGTAATCCATATAACCCCCCTCAAAACTGCACCTTGACCTAATATAAATTTAACTTAAAAAAAGAGAGTTTACTTTATTTTATAACACTCCAAAGTATAGCGGTATACAAGTAAATAGGGGGTACAAACTATTGTGGAATATCAATTAATATACAGATTCCTCTAAAAAGATATCTTACCGCCAAATTCTTTGAGCTTTGGGGGCCTTAACTACTACTATTCTAAAAAATTTACAATAATAATAATAGGGTATCTAATCCTAGTCTATAAACAAAATTTCTTAAAATAAGTCTGTATAGATTTTATAATCAATTATAAATTCCACCTAAATAACTTAAACGTTTAACCTAAAAAAAAATTAAATTAAAAAATAATAAAATTAACTCAAGTAAATTGTGTAACCGCGAATGCTGGCACAAATATTAATCTACTTTATATCCCACCTACTAATTCAAAACTTCTAATAAAATTAATGCTTACTACTGGCCAAATACAACTAAATTAAATATTTCCCATATAGATTAGTGGGGGGGTTAATTAAAAAGCCAGAATCAAACTTTATCATAATTTTAAGAATACCACTAGGCCAAACTATTACTATATCCTTAAAGATATCAACCTAGCTTAAATGTAAGT